CAAATCTCAAAACTGATCATTAATCCAAGACCAGAATATTCGGAGGACTCTTCTGACCAAACAAATAATTGTCAGCAACATTGTTTCTTTTTTTTTTTCAAATCCAAAGAATTTTTCTTAATTTATACGTAGGTTATCGATTCAGCATTGGATAAAAAAGAGGGGTTGAAATACTCATAATTTTTTCCAATCAATCAATAAATAAAAAAATAGAAAAAAAGGTTAAAATCATTTTATCGACATGAGTGTTATATATCGAAAAAACTTTCTAACTATTCATTTTGAAACCATTTCTATATTAACATTAAAATATTAACCTAATAGTAGAAAGAGTACCTTGCTGAGTATGGACTTCAAACGATTTAGCTTTAACCATGTTAATTGTTCCACATTATTATTATTGGTTGATAGAGAATCAAAGTAGATTTACCAATGAATCGCGAAATGCTATGGTTCTTAAATATGATTTATTAATTTATTTAATTTATTCAAAAGTAATTCGCGCGATCATGCACCTTTCCCAGTTAGAACGAAAAAAAGAGTGCAGTTGGTTGGATCCAGCCTATTCTTGAAATAAACAACTCGCACACACTCCCTTTCCAAAAAAAATCAATACACCGAGCACTACACTTAGATTTATTGGATTTGTTGCTAAAATATCGGTATTAAACCCGAAACTCCCGGCGGATGACCAGTAACCTAAGGAAAGGAAAGAATCGGTTACAGTTTTCATAGAATCTCCTCTTAGATATAGATAGACTAATTATCTATTTATTTTTATTTTATATGTTTATTTTCTTTTTTTGTAATTTCCTATTTGCTATTTTATTTAACTCTATTTAGAAAGAAAATTTAAATAGAGTTAAAAATCCATTGATTTATAAATCAATGGATTTTTTTGTCAATTGGAGATTTCCAATTGACAAAAAAAGATGATACTTATCATTATTAGAATTAGGTCCCAGGCGTTATGCCATGTCAATTGCGAAATATCTCGTTTATTGTAACACTTCCTAAAAAAACGTTCCATTGGACTAAGAGGGGGAAGGAAGAGGGCGAGTCGGTCTGCTAATTCCTCATCCTCCAATCATTCCTTCCCATGGGGTTATTGTCCCACCAAATAAAAAATTGTAGGCGTAAAATCTGAATATAATTCGAAAAAAAGAAGAGCAGTAAGTCCAAGGAAATAAACTAAGAAAAAATACGTATTTTTATTTTAGGATTAAACAAAGGGATTCGCAAATAAAAGTGCTAAGGCTACAACCAGTCCATAAATTGTTAAAGCTTCCATAAAAGCCAGACTAAGCAATAAAGTACCTCGTATTTTTCCCTCCGCCTCGGGCTGTCTCGCGATCCCTTCTACAGCTTGGCCCGCAGCAGTACCTTGACCAACCCCAGGTCCAATAGAAGCAAGCCCGACGGCCAACCCAGCAGCAATAACGGAAGCGGCAGAAATCAGTGGATTCATGATAAGTTCCTCACACCAAAATAAGTAAATAGTTAATGATACAATCAACCAATAAATTATGACTTAATTATTCCATCGCTAAGATATATACAGTCGAAGGAACTAAGAACTCGAAATTGACGTAATAATAAATAGTATTATTGAATCATCAGAACGACTTCGATATTTCTTTTTTAGTTTTTATTCACATAATTTTTGTGAATCCATACGACTTTTGTTCTTCCATTTCATTCTTTTTTCCAAACCATTCTCTTTGAATTTTTCGTTTTTTTTCTTATTTTTTTGATTGAATCTCTTTATTCATTGAATATTCAATTCACAACTACAAACGAAACGGAAGGGCTTCCATTGGAAGCCCTATCTAATATCACATATACATGTGTTTCTTCCATAACGTAAATAAACCATTCATATCTTAGCAATCGGATTATAGAATCATTCTTCGAAACATTCACAAGAGTTGTCTTATAGTAATTAGATTACATACATCTAGTTTGGCCTCCCCTCCCCTCCCCTAACCAATCCGTTTTTTTTTATTTAAATTTAGTTTTTTTGTAAATCTTTTTTTTAAGCAGCACGGCTTATTAATACTATAAGTAATACGATAAGAATTCTTAGTCAGATTATGACTACTAATATCTAATAATATTGAATATTGGAATGAAATGAATAAAAGAATAGAAAGAGAATATTCATTCGAGGGGATATAAATAGACCGAACTGGAATTTTAGGAAAAAGATCTTTTAGATCTCTTTCCTTTTTTTACTTCCCCCTTTTGTTTGTTGCAATTCCCTAATACCTCTACTTAAACTTTTTTGACTATTACTTATATAAATTATGTTCCCTAAGCAGATTATCTTGATCCGCGCATAGATTGCGTAAGACTTAAGTTAAAAAAGACTATTTCGAAAACTAGTCAATGATGACCCTCCATGGATTCGCCTATATAAGCCGCAGCTAAAGTTGCAAAAATAAGAGCTTGAATACCGCTTGTAAATAATCCAAGTAACATGACAGGTATAGGAACCACTGAAGGTACTAAAGAAACAAGAACAACAACTACTAATTCATCAGCTAATATATTTCCGAAAAGTCGAAAACTAAGTGATAAGGGTTTTGTGAAATCTTCTAAGATATTAATGGGTAAAAGGATTGGAGTTGGTTGAATGTATTTACCAAAATAACCTAATCCTTTTTTATTAAGACCTGCATAGAAATATGCTACTGACGTGAGTAAAGCTAAAGCAACAGTAGTATTTATATCATTTGTAGGCGCGGCTAATTCCCCATGAGGTAACTGTATGATTTTCCAAGGTAAAAGAGCGCCTGACCAATTCGAAACAAAAATAAATAGAAACAAAGTTCCAATAAAGGGAACCCATGGACCATATTCTTCGCCAATCTGAGTTTTGCTCACGTCTCGAATGAATTCAAGGACATATTCGAAGAAATTCTGACTGTCAGTAGGAATGGTTTGTGGATTACGAACAGCTATAATGGCTGAACCTAATAAGATAGCAATTACAACCCAAGAAGTAATAATTACTTGGGCATGGACTTGAAAACCTCCTATTTGCCAATATAAGTGTTGGCCGACTTCCACACCGGATATATCGTATAAGCCTTTTCGTGTGTTGATATAACACAATAATAGTGTGTTGATGGAACAAAATAGAACATTCATATTGCCCTCTAAAAAAAATGGAACTTTAAAAATAATTATTTTGATTCAACCATCTCTTTTTCGCCTTGCTTAGTTGACTTATATATTTTGGATACCAACTAATTACATAATACCCCTACTTGTATCTCTTTTGTGCAATTCAGTAATCATAACCGATTTCAGAAATCTATGGAGTTCCCAAAAGAATTTATTTATTTTTATTATTAATCAAGGATTTCGTATATAGCTAGAACGACCCTCACAAATTGCAAATACTAATTTGTTAAGAATTAATCGGATTGAAGCTATAGCGTCATCATTTGCTGGAATCGAAATATCTGCGAGATCCGGGTCACAATTTGTATCGATTAAACAAATAGTTGGAATTCCCAAAATCATACATTCTCGAAGAGCCGTATATTCTTCTTGCTGATCAACGATTATTACAATATCGGGTAATCCCGTCATATATTTAATCCCGCCCAGATATGTTTGCAAGTGAGATAATTGTCTCTTCAACATAGCGGAATCTCTTTTCGGAAGACGATTGAGTCCCCCCATCTTTTGTTCCGTTCTCAAGTCCCTGAACTGATGAAGTATCGTTTCCGTAGTATACCAATTCGTTAACATACCGCCGAGCCATTTTTTATTAACATAATGACACCGAGCCCTTATTGCAGCCCGTGCTACTGAATCCGCTGCTTTATTTTTGGTACCAACAATTAAGAACTGTTTTCCCCTACTTGCTGCATCAAAAACTAAATCACAAGCTTCTGATAAAAAACGGGCAGTTCTAATAAGATTTATAATATGAATACCTTTACGCTTTGAAGAGATATAAGGTGCCATTCTAGGATTCCATTTACTAGTACCATGACCAAAATGAACTCCAGCTTCCATCATCTCTTCCAAATTGATGTTCCAATATCTTCTTGTCATTTATTTATCCGCACTTCCTTTCTTTTTTTAAGAAAAAAAAGAGAGAGACGAGGTGCCCTGAAATAGAAATAAAAAATTGTTCCGATGGAACCTCCTTTTCTACCTCTAACGGATATTGGCCGTTGATCCACGATTCAAGCCATAAATCTCTTTCTATTCTATTTGTTATTTTATTATCTTTATTAAAAAAAAAATGACCGCAAATAGTTAAAAAGTGGGTGAATCCGCTCTTAGGAACCATTAAATCCTCGAAATGGTTCTTTCGGTGTATCATGGTAAATTCTTTGAAATGAAAAAATGAAATAATTCTCTGTGGTGGAACAAAATATCTCTCATTTCCACCTCGAATAAATTATTCGTTTTGGTTTCCAAAGGAATCTTGGTATGTTTCCTTGAACGTTGCACTAATCCTTTGAATCCCGTACCGACGGGTATCATCCCTCCTAGAACAACGTTCTCTTTCAGACCCTTCAACCAATCGATACGACCCCGGAGGGCGGCTTTTGCTAAAACTCGAGCAGTTTCTTGAAAACTCGCTTCGGATATGAAACTCTGAGTATTTAGAGATGCTTTCGTTATTCCCAATAAGATAGCTCGGTAACAGATCGCTTCTTCCAAAGCACGCCCTGTTCGTTCCGCCCGCAACAATTCAATTAGTTCTCCGGGTGAAAAAACATTAGACATTCCATCTTCTGAAACCAATACTTTTGATGTTATTTGACGCACAATAATTTCTATATGTCGATTATGAATCTGCACCCCCTGAGATCGATAAACTTTTTGGATCTTATTAACCAAAGAGATACGACTTTGCACTATAGTTAGCTCAGCACCAATCAAGAATCTCCAAGGAATTCCAAGAATTTTTGTTATACGCTTGTTCCAACCCTCAATTCTCTTTTGTAGGTTCATCGATATTGACTCAATCG